AGGATCTTGCAGACGAAAGCAAAGAGGTACTCTTTTTTTATTATTTATTTAATTTTAATTTATATATTTATTATTACTTTCTATTTACTATTTATTAATTCTATAATTTTTTTATATAAGAAATTCATTGCTATATAATTTATAGTTTATATAATATATAATATTCTTGGGGCATTAGGTGGTTATATATCTAAATTTATATTCATTGGAATAGTGGAGTTGAGATATCGCTTTCGAGCCCTTACTTTACCTAAATGAAATCACTGATTTTTATTTTCTATATTTTTTTTTCTATTTTTCTATGTCTCTATAATTAGATATCTATATAATAATTATATACTGAATAATAAAGAGGTAGAAAGAGAGGGCCCTTTTGCAAGCCTTACTGTTTTTGTGTAATATAATCTAGTAATTATCCTTTTTCTTTCAATTTGGGGAGATGGCTGAGTGGACTAAAGCGTCGGATTGCTAATCCGTTGTACGGGTTTTTCGTACCGAGGGTTCGAATCCCTCTCTTTCCGCTTTAGTCAATGACTTGGTATTTTTTCTTTATCTTTCAATTTCTCTTTCAACGAGTCTTTTTTTTTATTTCATTTTAATTAATAGTTAAAAATGTGGAATAAATAAAATCCTAAGAACATTTTAAAATCAAGCAAGGAAAACAGAAACTTTATTGTTATTTTTTATTCTTCACGTCCAGGATTCCGTCCTGGATCATTAGATAGGAATCCGAAGATAAAGAGAGAAACAAAGAATACCACTACTGTGTAAACAAATAGTTTAAGAGTAAGCATTACACAATCTCCAAGATCATTTTTTTTGGAAAAAAAGATAATAGATTCTCCATTTTTATACCACATACCTTATTTTGACACCACGAAATTATTTTTCGAAATCTATAGAAATAAAAAAGAATTTTCAGAAATTCATTTGTAATAAGAGTCAAGTCTTTCATTACCAAAAGCTTTTTCATACCCGCAATTAGATATTGCGGAGGAATCTACTAGGTTCTTTCACTGTAAAAAAGGGTCCGAATGAGGAACTGGGGGGAGCCCAGACTTATTGTGGCGATCCAAGAATTTGATTATTTGAATCGAAGGGTTATACTATAAGACTTATCTGATCTTATGAATTGTTAGAATTTTTTTTTAAGAATAAATCATGAATTTTTCTAGGACCGTATTAAAGATCTCATCGAAAACTTACAGCAGCTTGCCAAACAAAAGCTAAGAGAAAAAAGAGCAAAGGTATTACTGGCATAAAATCTACGATTGGATTCAAAAAAGCATAAGCCTCGGGCAATTTTGAGAAGAAAAAACTACTTGAAGAAAGAGCAGAATTAAGACAAATACAGATCAAACTAAAGATATTAAGCATAACAAACATTTTTTTCTTTGTTCTTGAAGATAATTGTATTTATTTTGATTGAGTTATTAATATGATGAGTTCTTAATATGAGTTATTATAATCTTATTTTTTTTTTTGAATTAACCCAATCAAAAATCCTTCAATTCTCAAATCAAAAGAGAATAGACAAAACCATACTTTCATACAATATCTTAATTGAATTGTATGTAATGATCAATAAATGTCGTTTAATTCTCTATCTAAATGTCTCAAAATCCTAGCAACACTCTAATCTATTCTATATAGATTTGGACTAGAATTGACGAAGAACTACTATCAATATTAGTCTTTATTAATGTCGAATAGAAATCAAAAATGGGGCGTGGCCAAGTGGTAAGGCAACGGGTTTTGGTCCCGGTATTCGGAGGTTCGAATCCTTCCGTCCCAGAGCATACCTATTATATTATATATATCATATCAGAATATAGATTTTCTATTTTATATCAGAATAAAAGAAAGATTGCCCTTTTTTAAACAACCTTATTTTTTTTTTAAGAGTAGAATAAGATTGGTTATAATCTGATTTTGCTTTCCTATAATGATTGATTCTTATATGAATTATATCTTTTTCAAAAATCAAAAATCGAATCGTGTTCAAATAACACACAGATGGAATTGAATCTATTTGTATACAGGTAAGAGGTAAGATGGGAGCATAGATTAAATCATATTTCTATTTAATAAGTTAGTTCTTCATAAAATAAAAATACGAGCCATGATTTAATCTGTACTTGTTTTAATTTACATTTATACAAAATAGTAATAATCTGGAACACTCTAATAGGATTCTTTTTTTATTTAGGATTCATCATCTTCATAGAATTGACGCAGTAGATAGGAGTTAAACGTCAATGTAAAATACCAATTTCAATATATGCGGCTGTCTGAATTTCATTAAAAAAAAATCAAGTTACATACGTAACATATGTCTTTTCTTTGAACCCCGTTTTTAAGTATTTTGTGTTTTCTTTTATGAAAAATTGTAAATATATGATATGTACCAATTGAGACAAAGTGTATTCATACATCTTAGTCGCTTTTCCTTAGGAAATAATTGCAGCCGGATTATTGACTCCAAGTCAAATAAACTACGCAGAAAGGGAGCGAAGGCTTATATATATATGTATTGTTATCGTTCTATTTCTTCTATTTCATTGATTCATTGAAAACTTTATTTTATTTCAATTGAGTTTTGTGACAATAGATTTGTTATCCCTAAATTTTAAATATTTAACTTTACCCTTTAACATAGAATGTTTCTAATTACTTTCAAAGATATTTGTTTAGTCTACCTGATAGGTATGGGGATCATCTTTTAATTATGATTTATCAAAAAGAATAACAACCCAAAGCCTCTATTCTATCAGTCTTTATCCACCACCTCGTGAAAAACAAAAAGAATTTACATTTTTTTTTATGGTTTAATCCGAATATGAATTTTTCTCTATTATTATCAAAATTATTATCAAAATGCGATTTTTACTTTAAAGCCTTATTCCAATAATGTAATGATAGTGAAATAGGAAATTTTTCAATCAATTAAATATTTTTAATAATGTCTTATGAGTCCTTGGTACTCGAAGAAGTGTGAAATTGGTGAATCTATTTTAGCAAGTCACCTCAAGATGCAGATTAAAAAAAAACTTATTTGTGTTATTTATTAGTTCAATTTTTTTATATTCTAATATTTATATTTAGATTATAATTCTAAAGAAAAAATAAAATAATATATTAAAAAAATATTTATTATATTTCTATATATTATTTATTATATATATTATATTATATGGGGTTAAATTTAATTCGTGCTGATACTTCTTGAGAAATTACCCATTCATAAAAGTATGGATTACTATGTACCGAACGAACCAATGATTATTCATGAGTCCATAATGGAATCAATTACATACTGTTTACAGCAACCTACTAGGAAATGTTATGGTAAAACTTCGTTTAAAACGATGTGGTAAAAAGCAACGTGCGACTTGAGGGATATGGTCGTCTGTGGATTCTTACATCCATCAGTTTCTTTTTATATTAATTAGATAGGAATGAGGGTGCTCTTGGCTCGACATCGTTTGTTCTGTTTCACTAGAACCCTCCCTTTTGAGGTCGGGGTTTGGGATGTAAATAGTACATGATCTTAATGGAGCTCGAGTAAAAAAAAGTATTGATTCATTTTTTAAGGGAACGGATCTAGGGTTAGTGTTAATTAATAAGTTGAAACAGCTTCGTAAGTATATTTTCCATATAAAAATCGAAAGGATCCAATTTTCAAATTTAAATTTATAAGTAAAACCTCTTGGAATTGGTAAAACTCTTTCGATTAAAAGTGTATCGCGCAGGAATCAAATCGACCATTTGTATAATTTTTTGATAAAAAGAAATCACAAAAAGGGTATGTTGCTGACGTTTTTTGAAACGATTAAAAATCACCGAAGTAATGTCTAAACCCAATGATTCAAAGAAACGATAAAGAATCCTGGAACAAGGAAATACCACTTTCAGTTGTCTCAATAAATAGATTATAATTAAGAATCAAAATAGATTCTAAAGACAAAAAAGGTGCGTGGTTAGAGATCGCTCAATAAACGAAATACCTAAAGTAAAGGGGTTCCCTGGGTTATTAGCGAGTTATCCAACTTGAGTTATGAGGATGCGAATACAAATGATTTTATTTTATTTTTCGGATAAGAATAAGGAATAATAAAAAGTACTTAACTCATATTTAATTGATTTGATTATTTTATGGATCCATTTGACATTACTGATTAAAAATTTCAAATTCGATCCATAGACATAATTTCGAATTTTCTTGAGCCGTATGAGGAGAAAACCTCTTATACGTTTCTAGGGGGGGTATTTTTCATCTACATCTATCCCAATGGGTGGTTTATCGAATCGTTGCAATCGATGCTCGATGCCGAAGAGAAGGAAGAGCTCTTCGGAAAGTGGGCTTTTATGATCCGCTAAAGAATCAAACCTATTTAAATGTTCCTGCTATTCTATATTTCCTTGAAAGGGGCGCTCAACCTACGGGAACTGTTCATGATATTTCGAAGAAGGCGGGAGTTTTTATGGAACTTTCCCTTAATCAACAGATTAAATTCAATTAATGAATAGAACAAAAGAGGGGTGGCGGTAGTATATAAAAGGTTATACAAAGTTATATAAGCCCCCTCTTTTGTTCTATTCATACCTATTTATTATTACTACCAAAAAATGTCTACTACTAAAAAATGTAGTCTTCTATAACGACAAAAATTTATTTTTATTTTAGTGATAGCAATTCATTTAATTTAAGACAGATGAAAAAAGATCAAATGAATAACCGAAGTAGTTGGATTTCTAAATCCAAAATATTTACATTATTGCTAATTCAATACTAGTTGGTTTTTAGTTGAAACTTTCACTTTTTTTATGTTATGAACAAATAAATAAAAAAAAAAACAAATGGGATTTAAGATTTCTTTTTTTTTTACTTATATGGATTAAGTAAACCCAAGCATTGCGATACTTTGCTACGAATATTGATTCTTACGCTTACATCCTTTTGTATCCATGTTTATTATCCATATATAGTTAGTGCCAATTCAATACAAGTCATTAGTTTTTTCTTTATTTGTATAATTTATATTTTATTATATTAATTCAATATTTAATTTTTTTTTTATTTTAATTTATGGTTCTCCACATTGTGTTCTTTTCTTAAGATTTACATTCGTATTGACAACAGTGTATCAAACAAATATAATCCGATCATGAATAAATGTATCTATTTCCCTCTGTTCCATCTATGGACTTGGTTTTTTTATTTTACTTTATTTAAACGATGGATTCGTCGGATTTGCTGGGATACGAGAAGCCTTTATTTATTTATTATTTATTTATTTTATTGAAAAAAAAAAAAACGGATAAAATAATAATGGATAAGATACGAACTAAATCCGTGGTAGTACATCAATTTTGACTTAATCCATATTCTTATCTTAATCTAGATTCTTATTTTATAAGTCAGTGTATTTGCATCTAATATGTTCATTATTTTTTTTATGTTCAGAATCGATTAGCAATATTTTTGCTATTTTACTATTTTGATTTCGGTGTGCAATTAAATCTAATTTTTTATTCCGATTGGATCTACACATTTTTTTTTGGGGGGGGGTTGCTAACTCAACGGTAGAGTACTCGGCTTTTAAGTGCGACTGGCAATTTTTACACATTTGTATGAAGCAACGTCTTCGTCGATACTATCTCTAGAGCTTGTAAGACCGCGACTGATCCTCAAAGGAATGAATGGAAAAAGCAGCATGTCGTATCAATGTGGAATTCTGAGAATATTTTATTCTTAGCGGATCGGTTCAAAACTTTGTTTAAATTCTTGACGAAAAAAAAGAAAATGAAATTTTGGGTTAAGTGAATAAATGGATAGAGCCCTATGGCTCCAATTATAGGTAAACAAAAAAAAAAGAAACGAGCTTCTGTTCTTAATTTGAACGATTACCCGATCTAATTAAACGTTAAAAATAGATTAGTACTTGATGCGGGAAATGCTTTTCCCATAAGTGGATCAGCGATTTCTTTTTAAATCCTAATTATTAGTAGCTATTCTCCATTAGAGTGTGGGGGTAAATGTGTAGAAAAAGCAGTCTATTGATAAAGATCAAAATCCCTTTTTTCCAAAATCAAAAGAGCGATTGGGTTGAACAAATAAAGGATTTCTAACCATCTTGTTATCCTCGAATGAACATAAACCAATTAAATTAGATGGAAAAGGAGAAGCTAAAGAGTCCGTCGATCAGTCTTATCTGGTTCCGGGGTATATATCTATTTATTTCTTACTATAATATCCTGTTTTGACTGTATCGTACTATGTGTCATTTAATAACCCAAAAGAAATCCCTTATCCCCATCTAATTTAAAATGGAGGAATTTCAAGGATATTTAGAACTCGATATATTTCGGCAACACGATTTCCTATACCCACTTATCTTTCGGGAATATAGTTATGCACTTGCTCATGGTCATGGTTTAAATAGATACATGTTGTTGGAAAATATAGGTTATGATAATAAATCTAGTTTACTGATTGTAAAACGCTTAATTACTACAATGTATCAACAGAATTATTTGATAATTTCTGCTAATGATTCTAAACAAAATCCATTTTTTGGGTACAACAAGAATTTGCATTCTAAAATTCTATCAGAAGGATTTGCAATCATTGTGGAAATTCCATTTTATCTACGATTAATATCTTCTTTAGAAGGGGCAGAAATCGTAAGATTTTACAATTTACGATCCATTCATTCAATATTTCCCTTTTTAGAGGAAAAGTTCCCACATTTAAATTATTCGGCGGATATACTAATACCCTACCCTGCCCATCTGGAAATATTGGTTCAAACCCTTCGTTACCGGGTGAAAGATGCTTCTTATTTGCATTTATTGCGGTTCTTTCTTCATGAGTATTCTAATTGTAACAGTCTTATTATTACAAATAAATCTATTTCCATTTTTTCAAAAAGTAATCCGAGATTCTTTTTATTCCTATATAATTCTTATATATGTGAATACGAATCCATCTTCCTTTTTCTCCGTAACCAATCTTCTCATTTACGATTAACATCTTCTGGAGTCCTTTTTGAACGACTCTGTTTATATAGAAAAATAGAACATTTTGCCGAAGTCTTTGCTAATGATTTTCCGGTCATCCCATGCTTTCTCAAGGATCCTTTCATGCATTATGTTAGATATCAAGGAAAATCAATTCTGGCTTCCAAAGACACACCTCTTCTAATGAATAAATGGAAATCTTACCTTGTCAATTTATGGCAATGTCATTTTGATGTATGGTCTCACGCGGCAAGTATCCGTATAAACCAATTATCCAAGCATTCCCTCGATTTTTTGAGTTACTTTTCAAGTGTTCGACGAAATCCTGCAGTGGTGCGGAATCAAATGCTAGAAAATTCATTTCTACTAAATAATGCTCCCAATAAACTCGATACAATAGTTCCAATTATTCCTCTGATTGGATCATTGGCTAAAGCGAAATTTTGTAACGCAGTAGGGCATCCAATTAGTAAGCTG